ATGGCAGTTCCAAAAAAACGTACTTCTATGTCAAAAAAACGTATTCGTAGAAATATTTGGAAGAAAAAAGGATATTTAGTTGCAGTAAAAACTTTTTCTTTAGCGAAATCGGTTTCCACCGGGCATTCAAAAAGTTTTTTTGTGCGACAAACAAATAATAAAGTCTTAGAATAATCTCAATTGATATAGCCTAAAGAACCCCAAATTTTGTAAGATGAATGTTAACTAATGTATTTTTCTGTATTAAATTTCTCAATATTACTTAGAACTCACTGCTGTGATATATAGAATAAGAGTTTTTTGTATATTGGGTTCTAAGTATTATTTTTTTCCCTATCACAATTGTACTTTTCTATTGTGAAAAGTACAATTGTGATAGAGATTGAAACTCTTTTGTTATATGCCTATCCCAAAACTTAATTGGTTTTGTAAATGGTATTATAAATTATAAATTATATGCGCAATAAAGAATATTAATACTTTAATTTAAATATACTAAGGTATCGAAATCATTAGAAAAATAACAAATTATTTGTATTTAATGATGAAATTGTGATAGATATGAAATCCTAGTTATTTGATTTTGTTCATTGAAAAAAAAACTCAATCTTTTTCATTTGAATCCATGAAATCGGATAAATGAAAAACAAATCATAAAAAAATTGAGAAAAAAAGACAATTCTTAGTTTTATACCTCAACCGAGAAAAAACTATGGAGTTCCAACTGTTTGGAGAAAACTTAGTTTCTAGTACATGAAAGTTGATTGTTAAAAAACCCACGACGATACTACCTAGGTAGGTATTTTATTGAAGATTCAAATATTTAAACCACAAACCAGTCTTTATTCATTGATTCTAATTAATGTTTCCTAAACTATATTGAATCCTTGAATCTCGACGATTCAACATGAATTGACTATTATTATTTCAAGTAAGCCGCCGTGGTGAAATCGGTAGACACGCTGCTCTTAGGAAGCAGTGCTAAAGCATCTCGGTTCGAGTCCGAGTGGCGGCATCTTCTAAAAGAGATACAATAGATCCTAAAATGTATTCAATTCGCGATTTCCAATTCTGTAATGGGACCCCTTTTATGATATTTGTGACTTTAGAACATATATTAACTCATATCTCTTTTTCGATCATTTCAATTGTGATTATGATTCATTTGATGACCTTATTAGTCCACAAAATTGTAGGATTACGTGATTCATCAGAAAAAGGGATGATAGCTACCTTTTTCTCTATAACAGGATTATTAATTTCTCGTTGGATTTCTTCGGGACATTTTCCATTAAGTAATTTATACGAGTCATTAATCTTCCTTTCGTGTAGTTTCTTCATTATTCATATGATTCCCAAGATACGTAACCTTAAAAACGATTTAAGCACAATAATTGCACCAAGTACCATTTTTACTCAAGGCTTTGCCATGTCGGGTCTTTCAACTGAAATGCATCAATCCACAATATTAGTACCTGCTCTACAATCTCAGTGGTTAATGATGCACGTAAGTATGATGTTATTGAGCTATGCAGCTCTTTTATGCGGATCATTATTATCAGTCGCTCTTCTAGTCATTACATTTCGAAAAAACATCAAAATTTTTTGTAAAAGCTATAATTTATTAATTAAGTCATTTTTCTTTGGTGAGATTGAATATTTGAATGAAAAAAGAAGTGTTTTTAAAAACACTTCTTTTCCTTTATTTCAAAATTATTACAAATATCAATTAACTGAGCGTTTGGATTATTGGAGTTATCGTGTCATTAGTCTAGGGTTTACCTTTTTAACCATAGGTATTCTTTGTGGAGCAGTATGGGCTAATGAGGCATGGGGATCCTATTGGAATTGGGACCCCAAGGAAACTTGGGCATTTATTACTTGGACCATATTCGCGATTTATTTACATACTAGAACAAATATAAATTGGAAAGGTACGAATTCGGCACTTGTAGCTTCTATAGGATTTATTATAATTTGGATATGCTATTTTGGGATCAATCTATTAGGAATAGGTCTACATAGTTATGGTTCATTCACATAAACATCTAATTGAATAAACTACATGAAGAATACATAAGATAAAAACATCATCCCATATATAACGAAAGTTTGTTTTTATGAGTTTTTGAGAACCGTTTGAATCAAGGAATCATTCAAATTTAAATGGTTCTCAAAAACTCGAGATGTATCTAATTACAATTCTTATTCATTTTATTTCTTTTTTCATTATACAGTACAGCAAACGATTTTCAAAATATTAAATTCAAAGAATTATAAGACTTTCCTTCCGTTTCATTAATGAAACACTATCTATGATAATAATTGGATAAAATAGCGTGTACCTTGTCAACTGATAACGAGAGAACAAAATCGGGATAAATACCAATACTTATTACGGGTAGAAAGATACAGATTGAAAGAAATAGTTCTCGTAGTCCAGAATCCCAAAAATTAGAGTTTGGAATATTAAATAACTTGTATCCATAAAACATCTGACGTAACATAGATAATAAATAAATAGGAGTTAATATCATTCCAATTGCCATTACAAAAGTAATTAGCATTTTTGACATTAAAAGATATTTTGTACTAGTAATTAGTCCAAAAAATACTAAAAATTCCGCAACAAAACCACTCATTCCTGGCAATGCAAGAGAAGCCATCGAGAAGCTACTGAACATGGTAAATGTTTTTGGCATTGGGATAGATATCCCTCCCATTTCTTCGAGATAAACAAGACGTGTTCTATCACAACTCGTTCCCGCCAAGAAAAAAAGTGCAGCACCAATAAATCCATGAGAGAGCATTTGTAAAATAGCTCCATTGAGTCCCATGTCGGTTATAGAACCAATTCCTATAATTGTGAAACCCATGTGAGATACAGAGGAATAGGCTATTCTCTTTTTTAAATTACGTTGACCAAGAGAAGTTGAAGCTGCATAGATTATTTGCATTGTTCCTATTATCACCAACCAAGGAGAAAATATAGAATGAGCGTGGGGTAGTAATTCCATATTGATCCGAATCAATCCATATGCGCCCATTTTTAATAGGATTCCAGCTAAAAGCATACATGTACTGTAATGTGCTTCTCCATGGGTATCAGGTAACCATGTATGTAGGGGTATAATCGGCAATTTGACAGCATAAGCAATAAGGAAGCCAAAATAGAATATTATTTCCAATGCCACAGGATATGATTGATTAATTAATCTTTCAAAATCTAATGCTGGTTCATTGGAACCATATAAACCCATACCTAGAACTCCTATTAAGAAAAAAATGGAACCCCCTGCAGTGTACAAAATAAACTTTGTAGCCGAGTAGAGACGTTTCTTTCCCCCCCACATGGATAAAAGTAAGTAAACAGGAATTAATTCTAACTCCCACATGATGAAAAAAAGTAAAAAGTCTCGAGAGGAAAATAATCCTATTTGACCGCTGTACATTGCTAGCATCAGGAAATAGAACAACCGCGAATTTCGAGTAATTGGCCAAGCTGCTAAAGTTGCTAAAGTAGTGATAAATCCTGTCAGTAAAATGGGTCCTATGGAAAGCCCATCGATTCCTAGTCTCCAGTGGAAATCAAAAACATCTATCCATTTAGAATCTTCCTTCAATTGCATTAATGGATCATCCAATTGGAAATGATAACAGAATGCATAAGTCGTTAGAAGGAGTTCTAATAAGCATATACATATAGTATACCACCTAAACATCTTATTCCCTCTATGAGGGAATAAGAAAATTGAGGAACCCGCGAATATCGGTAAAACAACAAGTATTGTTAACCAAGGAAAATAACTCGTGATAAAGACAAGATACATTTTGACCAGAGAAGCCCGTCCTCAAAATAATATATTTTGTCGAGCACGGGCTTTTGTCGGTAAAGAGGAATCACAAATGATTCAAGTGGAGTTTTTTGTAACGTATCAATAAGATAGAGCCATGCTGCGAGTTGTTTCAGGCCCTAAATAAACACGGACACTCAAAAAATCTGTTGGGCAGGCAGATTCACATCTCTTACAACCTACACAGTCCTCGGTTCTTGGCGCGGAAGCTATTTGCTTGGCTTTACATCCGTCCCAAGGTATCATTTCCAATACATCTGTGGGGCAAGCTCGTACACATTGAGTACACCCTATACATGTATCATAAATTTTTACTGAATGTGACATTGGATCTATAAATTACAGTTTTGAACATAAAAGATTTTCGATCTGGTCAAATCAAATTAGTAGTAAATGAATCATATATTATATATTGTAATATTGTAGACACCAGACGAAACAGTGGTTTATTAAAAACAATCAATATATTTCTTAAATCAATCTGTTTATGAGAAAAGGTCAAGACACTTTGATTTTCGTTTCAACAATTATGATGATACGAGTTACACATGCAAATTAAAATTAATTGGCCAACAAATTGGTCATCATTATTTCAATATAAATATAAAAATGCAATTCAATAAAAAATAGTATTTCAATTCTATTAAATATTTTTATGTGTCTTTATTTAAATTATCTATGATGATTATCACTAATTATTCAACAAATTCGATTGATTAATACGAGTTGATTTTCTGTTACGATGGATCGACGAAACAATAGCAAGTCCAATAGCTGCTTCAGCAGCTGCAATGGCTATAACAAAGATTGAGAAAATGTCTCCTTTTAATTGGCGACTATCAAATATATCAGAAAATGTTACAAGATTGATATTAACCGAATTTAGTATAAGCTCAAGACACATAAGCGCTCTAACCATGTTTCGACTTGTGATCAATCCATAGATACCGATAGAAAATAAATAAACACTCAAGAAAAGGACATGCTCAAACATCATTGACTAACTCCTTATCAATCTCGATTCATTTCAATATGAATAACAATTCAACCGATTCAATTGATTAGAATAGAACAATTACACAACAAAAGAAGATATTGACGGTAGATAGATTTAACTAAAAATTTCTATTTATTTATTTAGAATTTAGTTAGAATTCTAAGAATTGGGAATCATTATAAGTTAAGTATTTTTATTGCTTATTGTCGAGCCATAGTAATTGCACCTATCAAGGAAACTAAAAGAATTATTGAAATGAGTTCAAACGGAAGATAAAAATCTGTTGATAAATGAATCCCAATTTGTTGAACGTTATTTATTAGGTCCTGTTCCATAATCTGGTTTGACCTTGCAGTCCAAATAATTCCGTACCATGATGTATCTGGGATAGTAGTAATTAGTGAAAAAAGAATAGTTGTACAAACCATCAAAGTGACCCCATCTCCAATGGTCCAAAAATAGGAATTATTGGAATATCCTGAACCATTCATGAACATTACAGCAAATATGATCAAGATATTTATGGCTCCCACATAAATAAGGAGCTGTGCGGCAGCTACAAAATAGGAGTTCGATGAAATATAGAATAAGGATATACAAACAAGAACCAATCCCAATGAAAAGGCAGAATAAATTGGATTGGTAAATAATACTACCCCCAGACCCCCTAATACAAGAATTGACCCCAGAAATACAACAAGAATATCATGTATTGGTCCAGGTAAACCCATTATGTATAAAATACAAAATAAATAACTTTAACTATTTCATGACCTTACTTTAACTTTACTAAATAAATGGTCCAGGAAAGGAAAAGGGGTTACCCTATTTTTGTTTTCTTGTATATAATAATGTATATGATACATTTATAATTGAATTGAATTTGAATATGGATTAATGTAGATATAGATAAAATTATTGGGCCAACCTTACTTTATTTATATTTATCCGAAAGAAAAAAAAAGAAAAAAGTAGTTGAAATTTGCTATTTTGAAATCATCACTAAAAATATATTTTTAGTTTAAATCAAAGAGTGATTCTCAACAATCATTAGTTTTTATTTGTAGTTACTGACTACCCAAAATAAAAAGCTTGGATCCTTTATATCAAAACAAAATCTTAGTAATTGGTAATTGTTCTTGAATCAAAGGGTTTATCTTTGTCTATTTTTATTTGAGTCGAATTCATAACTGTTTGAATTGTGTAATCTCCAATTATTGAGATTGGTAATCGACCCAAAGCAATTTGATTATAATTCAATTCGTGACGATCATAAGTAGAAAGTTCATATTCTTCAGTCATTGATAAACAATTTGTTGGACAATACTCGACACAGTTACCACAAAATATACAAACCCCGAAATCTATACTATAATTAAGTAATTGTTTCTTTTTAATATCTCTTTCAAATCTCCAATCAACAACGGGTAGATCTATCGGGCATACACGAACACATACTTCACAAGCAATACATTTATCAAATTCAAAGTGGATTCGACCCCGGAAACGCTCTGATGTGATCGATTTTTCATAAGGATATTGAATAGTTACAGGTAAACGATTTGTGTGGGATAAGGTAATTATGAAACTTTGACCAATGTACCTTGCAGCTCGTATTGTTTGTTGACCATAATTCATGGACCCAATTACCATAGGGAACATATTGTAGATATACATGAAAAATTTGACGTTTCTTTCTCTTGTTTGATAGAGATTATGAATCTAAAATAGTGTTATCGTATTCTCTTATTTATAATGAAACAAGTTGGGAAGAAGTTGTTAATAACAGATTACCTAGAGAAATAGGTAAAAGAAATTTCCATCCAAGATTTAATAACTGGTCTATTCTCATTCTAGGTAAAGTCCATCTTGTTGTGATAGAAATGAAGAGAAACAAATAAGCTTTAGTTAATGTAATAAGGATACCCATTGTTATTCCAAAAATGCCGGCGATTTTTTTTATTCCGAAAAGCTCAGAAATGGATATATACGGAATAGGTAAATTCCACCCACCTAAGTAAAGAACTGTTACAAATAATGAAGAAACTAATAAATTTAGGTAAGAAGCAAGATAAAATAAACCATATTTGATACCCGAATACTCGGTTTGATAACCTGCTACTAATTCCTCCTCCGCTTCTGGTAAATCAAAGGGCAATCTCTCACATTCGGCTAGAGAAGAAATTAGAAAAACAATAAATCCTATAGGCTGACGCCACAGATTCCACCCCCAAAAACCATATTTTGACTGTGCTTCAACTATATCAACTGTACTTGAACTGTTAGATAATCATAGTCGATAATAACATCACTGTTCCCATCGCTATTTCAAAACCGTACGTGAGACCTCAGCTTCATACGGCTCCTCGATGGCCACAAAAAAAATGTAAGGACGGGTTCGGTATTATCACCATCTTTGGATGGATAGAATAAAGATACATCGGAAAGTCCCAAATTAGACCAATGGAATTCTGTCTGCTAGAATAATAAAAAAAGTGCTTCTGAATTGATCTCATCCTTTACAATAAAAATTTCTCTTTGTTCGGTAATAACTTAATATTTCAATAAAATACTCCTTATATCAATCAATACAAAATAAAAAGAATTAGTCATTAGTTCATGAATCGTGATAAGAATTCGATATGTATGAATATGGATAGAGAAAAGAATAAATAGGGATCCCCCTTTTTTTATTATTCATTCAATTACTGCATTCCATTTCTTTTTTCCTGTTCTTCTGTCTCAGAGGAGGATACTCAAAAATAAAATAAAGAATTAATTCGTTCTTGATAGTCATTTCTTTAACCAGTGAATAGGAGCATACTCTAGATCGGAATCGTAGGGAAGTACTACTTGATCATTTCTACTAATTTCAAGTCCTTATTATGATTCGTTTTATGAAGAAATACCTCTTTTTTGATACTTTACATTATCTCCATTACTAATCCTTTGTGTACCTTGGTGTTCCTAACCGTCCACTGACTTTTGATTGATCCCCGGTATAGTAATACATATGAGACAGTAGTAGAAACTCCATACAGTTGATCTTTTGTTTGCGCCCGCTTCAAGATATGATGACTAATCAAAAAATCTTAATCTTGGGGTAAGCAGTTTACACTGCTTATTTTTACTTCAACTTTATTCTTGTACATAGGGAATGAGATTGTTTCTTCTTACTACAAATTTGGAAGCTGTTTAGTTTCACTCATATAACTATCTGGTTTAACTCATCAACCCGAATGCTGAATAAAAAAAAAATGAAAACATCTATTCAATACATTGAACCTCTTTCTTTTTTCTTTTATTTCTAGAAGAGAGGTTCAAAGTTCATATTCCAACGAATCACACGTAGAGATATTGATAACACACATAGAGTTAATGGTATTTCATAACTAATAGATTGAGCAGCAGCTCGTAGACCACCTAAAAAGGAATATTTATTATTCGATCCATATCCTGACATAAGAAGCCCAATAGGAGCAATACTAGAAATGGCGATCCATAAAAAAACACCTATACTGAGATCGGCTAAAACAAGACGATACCCAAAAGGAATTACTAAATAACTTAGTAGAATTGATATAACCGCTATAGACGGTCCCACACTAAACAAACGAATATCTCCTCGAGATGGGAGGAGGTCCTCTTTAAAAAGTAGTTTAGTCCCATCCGCTATAGCTTGAAGAATTCCCAACGGGCCAGCATATTCAGGCCCAATACGTTGTTGTATCGCTGCAGATATTTCTCTTTCTAACCACACAATTACTAGTACCCCCATTGTTATTCCCAATATAAGGGTCAAAATGGGTACAATCCATATTAGTCCATACGCTTCTTTTAAAAATTCCGATGTAGAAATAGAATTGATAGTTTGTACTTCTGTCGTATCAATTATCATTTCAACGATCAACTTCTCCCATAATGATATCTATACTACCCAATATCGTCATGATATCAGCCAATTTCATTCTTTTAACTAGCTGAGGAAGAATTTGCAAATTGATAAAACCGGGTGGACGAATTTTCCATCTCCAGGGGAAAACACTATTATCTCCTATCAAATAAATTCCCAATTCTCCTTTTGGGGCTTCCACTCTCACATAAAGTTCTTGTTTCGACAATTCTAAATTGGGTGAAGGTTTTTTACTAATAAATCTATATTCAAAATCATTCCATTCGGAATTCTTTGCTCTATCAAAGCGTCGTACTTCTAAATTTTCATAAGGTCCTCCAGGAATTCCTTCTAGAGCCTGTTGAATAATTTTTATGGATTCCTTCATTTCACCGATTCGTACTAAATAACGAGCTAATGAATCTCCTTCTTTTTGCCATTGGACTTCCCAATCGAATTCATTGTAACACTCATAATGATCAACTTTACGAAGATCCCATTGGATTCCAGAAGCTCGTAACATCGGTCCTGATAAACCCCAATTTACAGCTTCTTCTCCACCAATAATGCCCACTCCTTCAACTCGTTCCAAAAAAATGGGATTCCACGTAATAAGTTTTTGATATTCAACAACTCCTGTTAAAGAATAATCGCAGAAATCCAAACATTTATCTATCCATCCATAAGGTAGATCAGCAGCTACTCCTCCAATACGGAAATAATTATGCATCATTCGCATACCTGTGGCGGCTTCGAATAGATCATATATCAATTCCCTTTCTCTGAAAATATAGAAAAAGGGAGTCTGTGCACCGATATCCGCCATAAAAGGTCCAAGCCATAACAAATGAGAAGCTATACGGCTCAATTCCAGCATAATTACTCTGATATAGCTAGCTCTTTGAGGTACTTGAACATTTTCCAATTGTTCTGGCGCATTTACGGTTATTGCCTCTGTGAACATAGTAGCTAAATAATCCCATCGTGTTACATAAGGTAGATATTGTATAATTGTTCGATTTTCCGCTATCTTTTCCATTCCTCTGTGTAAATAGCCCAATATGGGCTCACAGTCAATAACATCTTCACCATCGAGGGTAACGATTAGTCGGAGAACACCATGCATTGATGGGTGGTGAGGCCCCATATTGACTATCATGAGATCTTTTCTTGTAACCGGTACTGTCATATCTTTTCTTCCTTAATTCATTATTCCATGAATTCCTCAAAACGAGACTCATCAAAACAAAAAATGGAATACTACTAAAAAATTCAAACGATTAAATTAACGAGTTTTTAGCTCTCGAATATCCAACTGACCAATTAATTTCTTATAACGTACTCTATTTTTCTTTGACAAATAAGCCAGCAACCGTTGACGTTTTCCTAGAATTTTTCGTAGACCCCTTTGTGATAAAAAATCTTTTTTGTGCAATTCCAAATGTGAAGTAAGTCTCCGTATCTTATTGGTGAAACTGAATACTTGAAATTCAACAGAACCTTTGTTTTCTTCTTTTTCTTCTTGTGGAATAATGGAAATGAATGAATTTTTGACCATAAAAAATTTTTCTATCCTTTTTCTTTCTTTTTCATGGATTTTTCCGATCAGGAAAAATAATAAAAAAAAAGAATTATGCCGGTTATTTTAATCTAGTACACACAAAAATTTGGATTTATTCATATACTACTTCTTTATTTTATCCAAATCAAATTTTCAATTTGATTTGGATAGAAAGGGATAATATGTTTCCACATTAACGAAAGAAAAGAATTTATTTCTATCTAAAAGGATTCCCCTAATTTATTTATTCCTATATCCAATTGAATGGATACACCATTAAATCTGTATCATTTACCAAAATATAACATAGCATATGCATACATCTTTCGGCTTTCATATACCAAAAATGTCACGGAATATAGATATATATATATATGATATAGGAAATATACTATTAAATTAAATAATTCTAAATCGTGGATACATATGTATCCTTGACATACTGAAACGACTGCCATTATTGGTATCAAACCAATAGCGATTCATACAAGCTAAATCTTCTAATCGGTAATTGGGCCAAAGAACAAATTTGCATTTAATGAATTTATTTGTATCCGTATTAAGATGCTTGTCCTCATCCAAAAATTTTCCAGAGTTTCTTATGTTGTTTTCATTGCAAAATAATGGATTTCTATTTCTATCCGTAACATTCCAATTATGGGAATTGAAACAAATTAACATTCTCAATTCTCTGCGACGTCTAGGAGATAGAATATTTTCGGGAACAAGGAAATCATAATAATTTGTGTCCCCATTCACAAGCATATTCCCATATCGTACAATGGGTTTATCCAAATTCCTCTTATCAATATAACTTTTTTTTATGCATTTTCCATTAGTTTGGTGTTTATTGTTCTCGACCAATGAAATACTTATAGTTTGATATATAATCAATTTTCCATCCCTTTTTATAGATAGACGAATTGGTTCGATAATTAATATTCCTTTTTTTATCAATTCTGTAAGAGCTAGATCTTTCTGAATTAGCATTACATCCAGATGCATCTCTCCTCTTTGAATCGAGGATATAGCAATTTCTTTTGGATTTATCAGTCTAAGTAAGAGACAATATACCTTGATATTATTGATCATTCTTTGGTTCAAGGAGTCATCCCATTTTAATTGAAAAAGGAAATATTTTTTCAGGAAGAAATCTAGTTCTGCTTTCTTGTTTTTCTTGGATTGTTTTTTCTTCTTACCTTTTTTAATGGTAATGTCTGATCTCGCATAATTCTCTTCAATATCTTTTTTTTTGTTTTCTTTTCGTAGATCTGATACAAGATTTACTTGGTCCTGTTGCTCATTTTTTTGTTGGTTGGAATTTTCTAATTTAAGATATTTTTTTTGATGAGATATCATCTGAAGATTATTTTTTCTATTTATATTGATGTTTTTATTTTGACTTTTATTTTTATAAAAATAAAAGTCAAAAAGAAGTAATTTGATTGGTATAATCCATGGTTTAATCTTATATGCATCAAAAAGTAAGACAAATTCTGGGAAGAACCAAGATTCTAGATTTGATATGGTATGATAAACTCTTTCTTGATTCATTCCCATCCAATTTAAAAAAATACTTTTTTGATTGGATGGGTTGATTTCTTGATGAATCATAAGAGAAAAAATATCTTTTTTTTTCAATTTGTTGTTGATTTTTTTTTCAGTCTTAGTATTTTTATCAATTTTGGTACCGATATGTGTATTGGTCCAGGTCTCAATATTGATATTTTTTCTAAGACAAAGGTGGAGAATTCGACAATCAAAATATTTTCTATCTAGATTTTTATGCGTATCAATAATATATCCTTCTTCTAGATAATCACTAATAGCTGTACTTACCAATACATAAAATGATTCGGATTTTGGTTTATTGAAATTATATGGAATTTTTTGAACCCCGTTTACTTGTAATCTTGACCCATAAATATCAAAATCCTCCTTATCCCCATAGTTCATATATTTATGTGATAAAAGATCATATCTGTAGTGTTTTTTCCATTTTTCTTTTTGATTTGTCAATGAATCCGCTGCATAGTAATTTTGTTTCACGTAATGAATTAATTGGTCTTTTTCTTTTTTATATGAATCCACTTTAATTGAGTCCTTATTTTGAATCCTATAACGTTGATTGATTCTATTTCGCCATTTTTGCGGTACTAACCGCGACCATTTGGTTTGAGATAAATTGTATTGATAATGCCCCTTTAACCAGTTTTTCCATTCAATCATTCCAGACTTATGAATTTTCTTATGTCTTGAATTGTAATCAAATATTCCTCGTGTCATACAATAATCCTTGATTTTATCCTTAATAAAAGGATAAGTCCCCTGATATTGAAGTAGAGATTTCAATTGATACTTGTTAAGTAATTGGGTTTGTGATAATTTGTAAAATACATATGCTTGGGACAAGGAGGATAAGTCATAATACATTTTTGTACTATTACTAATATTAGTATTCGAAAAGGACTTTTTTATAGTGGAAAAAAAGTTCATTGTATTTTGATCTCTTTCATCAATTCCTTCCTGATTTGTTTGATCGTTGTAAACGGATTTATTGATTATTCTTTTTGTTGATTCAAAGAAAAGTTGGAAATAGATCCTGTGAATGGTAATCATACATAGCAAGATATCTATATATATATTTTCAATCAGAGATTTCATAAAATAATGTGATTTACGTATTAATCGTATATTTATTCTTTGGAATATCTGCCAAATATGTTTCTGTGATTTTGATCTTTTATCAGCACAAGTTAGAATTATTTTTTTCTTGTCTTTTGTGATTTGTTCTATTTGATTCCTGATTGTGATTGTTCTATCAGAAAGATCTTTCATCTTTTTTTCTATGAGTGAATAATTTGTCCAATTCATGGATTGGATTTGAATGGTTGATTTGTGAATAATCTTATTATTTATTTCGGAATCTTTTCCATTTTCAGCCGTTTCATATACTTTCACCTTGCTCAATTCAAATAAGAATATTGGGTTTACTTTTTGAATTTCCTTCATTATTCGTTTTAGAACTAGAAGTATTTTAATGATCCATCTTGTTTTTTCTTTTGAAACTTTGAGAAGTATAAAGAAATCCTTTTTAACTTTTCTAACTTTTTTTTGGAGTTCTTTATAAATGGGTTCAAAAAAGGAAGGTCGTTTTCGGGGATTCCCAAAAGGGAATTCCGCTTCCATTCCCCAAACCGTTAAAAAACAAAAATTGTCTTTTTTTCCTTTTTTTTTTATTTGATCCCTAGGATGAGATCGTATTTTAGATCTTCGCCAAGGTTTCAAACAGAAAGGAAATAGAATCTTTATCTGAATACCGTCTGCTAACCAATCTTTGGGAAATTCTGTTTCTGATAATTGAACACCATTATAAGTGCATTTAACATGCATTTCTCTATTCCACTCCTTCAAATCCTCATACCATTCGGGGAATTGGAATAATAACATACGGCCAATATTTTTAGCAATTATCAATGAAGGCAATACAATGTATTTTCTAAGAAAAGATTGGGTTACTAACATCAAACCTCTTATTGCTTGAGCAAATATAATGCTATCCCAAGTTTCTGATATTACTATACGTTCATTTTCCTCTTTTTTTTCTTCGTTTTTTTTCTCTTTTTCCCTTGTCTCTTCCTCCTCAAAATAAAAATGTGAAATTTTCAATTCTGGTTCTCTCCCCACCAAATTCCTAAAAATGAGATTCATCATTTCAGAGATATAAAAAGAAGAAAAAAAAGATGTTTTGTCTATTCGATCCAAAAAAAGCGGAGAATGCACATTTGCTTGAAACATTTCCCAAATAACCGTTTTACGTCTTTGAGCACGCATGGATCCTTTGATTATATCCCGACGAAAATCCGATTGTTGCGAGTAACGTATCAAAGCTACCTCTTCTGCTTGATCACTATTATTAGTATTATTTGTAGTTGTAATAGGGTTGGTATTCTGATTGTTATCAGTATAAATTACTACGCGTTTGGCTTTTCTTGAACGAATTTCATGATCTTCCTTAGATTCTTCCTCATTTTCTTCCTCCTGTTCTTCCAAATCATCAGTTAATTTGTATGACCACCGAGGAACCCTTTTATGGATTTCTTCTATTCCAATAGATTTTTTTCTAATTATTGTTTGATCGTTTGGATCAGTTGTAATTACATCGAATACCCATTTTAAAGCTTTTGTTTGATTTTCAAAATCAATTCTTGTTTGCTCTCTCAATAAAGAATATTTTTGAAAATGCAAAATGGGTGCAGGCTCAAAAGGAAATTCTTTGATTGAGGTTAAGGAATTACCAATATAATTCAGTAATGATTCCCTATCAGGCGGATTCTTTTGATGTTCAAATTTTCTGGAATAATTAGAATTATTAGGAAGTAGCCCATAAATCTTATTTATCCAATTGATTTCTATGGAATCCTCCATATCTGTAGAAGTGATTAAATCATTCATGATCATATGTGAATAGAATTTTTTTATTGTTCCACGATATGGTCCCCTCAAAAAGGGGTCATACGTTTTGGGCAAGTATTTTTGTTCGTTTTCATCATTGCATAATCTGGTCCTTTTTTCGAGCATATCTAGAGCAAGAAATCCCTTTTCTTTTTCTAGAGCTTTTGTTCGACTTATTAATTCATTGTTCAAGTTGTACTTTTTTTGCTCATTGGTATAAACCCAATAATGATACTGATCC